TGTAGAACCGTGTACCATAGATTAGATAAAAATGTGAATTTGACGGGTTGTTTTCTAATAATTAATAATAAAAATTCATAAAAGAGATTAGCCTATTCCCCGAATTCACAATTCAATTAGATGCGAAATCTAACTCCCTCCCCTTCGTACTTGTAGAATAAGAGTTTTTTGTTGAAATCTTTTTTTCATTTTAAGGAATTGCTTAGTTGTCCAGAAACAAGTACTGGCAGTAGAGAATATTCGAGAGAACAGCGAAAAAATAATTGTAAGAATCAATATTCTGAATGTGTGTATTCTTGTTCTTGTATTCGATGCAAAAGGTTTTTCTTGATTTTCTTGATACTTAATTAAACTACAAAGAGGTTTTTTTTTTTTTATTTTAATATGGAAAGAAAAAAAAAGTAAAAGATATTATAAAGAAAAATAGAGGGTTACTTTTCGTTCTAAAATCTAAAAAAAAAAATGGATTCGATACAAATAAATAACAAATAAATAAATAAACTAAAAGAAGTGATCAACATAGAAATGATTTTCCAATTTTATTCCGTAGCGATTTACATAGTGATTTGATTCAAAGACAGTTTCTTTGAATGAAGTTATACAACACAGTTTTTCTAATATATTATTATTTTAATATTTCAATTTAGTTTGTTCTTTTATTTTTCAAGAGTTGTCCAATGAATCTTTTGATTCGGAGATAGGATAGGTAGATTTTTAGATGATGAGTTGATTTCTTTTTCTACTTATATCGCTCTTTTTTTTTTCGAGTGTTGTCTATAATCTATAATGATAATGATTGATAAATGATTAATAAATAAAAAACTTTCAATTGGTATTTTTGCTTATCTTCGTATCTTTAAAAAATTGAATTTAGGAAAGTATTTTACAAATATATGGATAAAAAAAAATAGTTTATTTAGCTCCTTCATGCCCACTCTAACTAGTTATTTTGGTTTTCTGTTAGTAGCTTTAACTATAACTTTAGTTCTATTTATTAGTCTGAGCAAGATACGACTTATTTGAAATTAATTGAATGAACAATTCATAAAAAAAAAAGAATTTTTTTTTTTTGCAGTATTCCATTTTCTAGTTCCTTACCGTGTCAATTTCCAATTCTTGGTTATTGAGATTTATGGGCAATATGCATTAATATTTAAGGATAGATATTACCTCCTTTTTCTTCTTTTCAAACAAATTGAAATGATTGAAGTTTTTCTATTTGGAATCGTCTTAGGTCTAATTCCTATTACTTTGGCTGGATTATTCGTAACTGCTTATTTACAATACAGACGTGGTGACCAGTTGGATCTTTGATTAATTAATACCCTTTTTTTTGACCTCCTCCTTTTTTTAATCCACAGGAGGTCAAATTAAGATTGATGTTCAAGCTTTTCCCTAAAATTTTTGACTTAACAAAACAAGAATGGAATCACGCTCTGTAGGATTTGAACCTACGACATTGGGTTTTGGAGACCCATGTTCTACCGAACTGAACTAAGAGCGCTTTTTTATTACAAAAAAGAAAGCTGTAAGTAAAAAGATTCTTTTTTTTTGACTCCACTACATCTTGAATGCCTATACTATCTCATATATAAACTATATTATATATAAATATAATAAATAATAATATGATATTAAAGAATATCATATTAATTTATGATTAGGTATGCCTAATTTTAATTGATCTCAATTGATCCCTTGTTATTGTATTGCTCAGAGGCGAAGTAATAAGTAGGGATGACAGGATTTGAACCCGTGACATTTTGTACCCAAAACAAACGCGCTACCAAGCTGCGCTACATCCCTTTCAATTGGTCTACAATGTCATTGTAGAGAATCCCTGTCTTGTTTTCCACATACTTATTTCATTTCATTTTCTCCATTGAGATACATAACTTATCTTGCCATTTCTTCTTTTTTTTTGTCTCATATCATATAACATATAATACATATAATAATAAACTTATATACATATGAAAAAAAAATAGGAAACCCGCCGTAAATTTCGTGAATGCCCAGACGGAAAGAGACGTATTTTGTTCTTTTAAGAAAAGAAGAGGAAAATCTTATCTATCAAATTATTGTACATTTCTCAATTTGAATTAAGAATTCCGCGTACAAAACAAATGCGAGTGTCCTTTAATTTAACTACATATATACATCTGATCATATATGTATTGCCGTTATGTATTACAATAAAGAATACAGAAGGAGGATTTTTTATGCGAGATCTAAAAACATATCTATCCGTAGCGCCAGTAATAAGTACTCTATGGTTCGGGTCTTTAGCAGGTCTATTGATAGAGATCAATCGTTTTTTCCCGGATGCTTTGACATTCCCTTTTTTTTCATTCTAGTTATTAACACGGGGGGGTGAAGAAACTTAGAGACACAATTTAATATCTCTGACTACTACCCCCTTTTTTATAATTCGAATAAGTTAGAAAAGAGAAAGAATAAAAGTGGATTCAACCTCAGCCAAACACGAAACTGGGTTCAAACTTCAAGTAAATTTACTTTAATTAAATCTTTAATTAAATTAAGAGATACAGAAGTGGAAATGCGGTTAGGGCAACAATATCATACAAGAAGTTGAAATAAAATAGAAAGACTGTACTTCTATTCTAATCTAAACTTCTAATCTAAATATACTTCTAATGTAAATATAATTTTTAATCATTGTATTACTTATTTTTACTATTACTATATTGGCGGCAACAAAATCTTTCATAATTTGATTTCGAGTTAGTAACTTGTATTTTTTCCTTCTTTTCTTCTTCGTTTCGGATAGGAAAATAGAAGAGTTGAGTGAATAAAAACCAAAAGGAGGTTCATGGCCAATGGTAAAGACGTCCGAATAAGGGTTATTTTAGAATGTACCAGTTGTGTTCGAAAGAGTGTTAATAAGAAATCAATAGGCATTTCTAGATATATTACTCAAAAGAATCGACACAATAGGCCTAGTCGATTGGAGTTGAGAAAATTCTGTCCCTATTGTTACAAACATACAATTCACGGGGAGATAAAGAAATAGATGGAATCGATCAACTGCGTGTGACTTTTACAAGGAAGATGAAAAATGACATATTGACATATCATATATTAGCATATCATATGTTAATATATATATTTAAATAGAAATAAGCAAAATCCTATTTCTTAATTCGAAATCATTAGCATTTTTGATCCGATCAAAGGAAATAGGATTCTCGAAAAAAGGAATAAAATAAACAAGCCATGGATAAATCCAAGCGACTTTTTCTTAAGCCCAAGCGATCTCTTCGTAGGCGTCTGCCCCCGATTGGATCGGGGGATCGAATTGATTATAGAAACATGAGTTTAATTAGTCGATTTATTAGTGAACAAGGAAAAATATTATCTAGACGGGTGAATAGATTGACTTTAAAACAACAACGATTAATTACCATTGCTATAAAACAAGCTCGTATTTTATCTTCATTACCCTTTCTTAATAATGAAAGACAATTTGAAAAAAACGAGTTGGTCGCTCGAACTACGGGTCTTAGAACCAGAAAAAAATAGGCTTACTCTTTAATTGAATCAAAATTTCAATCCGACCTCAAACGTCGGTTGATGTTTTGTTCGAGAAAAATCCAGGAATACAGATTTGATTGTCGTGTCGTAAAAAAAACGAATTGGGTAAAGTAAATAAAAAAATAAATATTTTTTTTATTGAATGTTTTTGTTCAGTTTGACTACTTGATCATATTATGATCATATTTTATCATACTTATTTCTATTCTACCTTCCCGGAATTCATTTTCCAAGTAATTCCATGTCAAAGTCAAACATTCCGAAGGATTCCTTCCAATCTCCTTATTTTATCATGTCATTGGAAATCAGATAAAGGCAATTCCTATTTAATATAGCTAGTTGTGCAAGTATTTTACGATTAAGAAGCAACTGTCTCTTGTACAGATTGTTTATTAATGTACTATAACTATAGGATACTGCATTCTCGCGAATTGCTGCATTTATACGAGTGACCCATAAACACCGAAAATTTCTTTTGTGCCTATCTCTATCCCGATAGGCCGAAAACAAAGCTTTTATTCTTTGTTGAATAATAGTTCGAGTAAGTCTTGAATGAGCCCCACGAAAGCTTGATGTGAATAAACGAATTTTTGTTCTACGCCTCCGAGCTATATATCCTCGTCTAATTCTGGTCATTGAATAAACGAAACTTTGATAAATAACTAATCGATTTCCTTTCTTTCAGTTATTCTTTTTCCCTTTTCTAGAATAACAAAACGGATTCTTCCAATGTATAAAATAATAATTCCAACGGCTTTTGCTACTCTAACCTTCCCAACCACTATTTTTTCGTTTTTTTTATAAGCATTTCGCCTTGAAATAAGAAATCTTATTGGTACTAGGTATCAAACAAAAATAACAAAAATATAGTAAATAAAAATAAGTAGTAATTAAGTAGTAAATAGAAATGGATAAATAAATAGTGGGTTCCATCGTTTCTATGGTTATTTCTTAAACGGCGAGGTCCTCTCTATACACCGGAGCCCCTTACTTGATCGAATCAATGCTATTGTTAACTTGTACAGTTTACACTTTTTGGCTCTACCCATGAATTCCCCAGTAGTAGGTCTTTCACAACGAGATCCGTTTTTACAGTAACGGTATTTAATTATGTGGATTAGCTGATTAGCTGACCTTGTTAGTCCGTTCTTGCAAGAGTAGAGGCATCCATTTTCGGCTTTTTAATTTAAATAAGATTTGCCCTGCTTAACAGATAATCATTTGCTACCAATGGGGAATTCTTTCGCATTTTCAATTGAAAATTGAGGTAATTGAATTTGCACCAATAGAAACCATAAATTTGATACACAATAGAAGCATATTCTAGATCTTTTTTTTTTCATTTTAGATTTTTAGATAGTGAAGGGGAGTCTTCCATTCTATCCTATTCATCGGTACTGATCACGGATAGTGGAAAAATTCTTTCTTTTGTCCCAACCCACAATCTGAAATCTGAACGAGTCGCACATACACCCTAGTACATGTCCCTCGGCGCTGAGGGCATCCCCCGAGAGCGGGGGATTTGGTGACATTTCTGATTGGCTGTCTTGTGTTTCTAATAAGTTGTTTAATAGTTGGCATGTTGAATCGTATGCATAATGGGCTGGTTTAGATCGATCCTAACCGGATGATTATGAATTCTTTCTATATTCATATTCTATTTTAATATTTTATTAAATATTAAAATTAATAAAATTCAAATTAATAGAATATGAAACCTCGGTAAGAAACTAAAATCTCAAATCGCGATTTGTGTGAAATTCCTGCTATTTTTTATGCAACTGCTACAAGATCAACAATTCCATGAACTTGGGCTTCTGCTGCTGACATAAAAACATCCCTTTCCATGTCTTCAGATACAACCCATAAGGGTTTGCCTGTTCTTTGTGCATAAACCCTTGTGAGGATTTCGCGCAGTTTCAGTAGTTCTTCCGCTTCCAGGACAAATTCTCCTATTTGTGCTTCATAAAAAGCAGCAAAAGGTTGATGGATCATTACCCTGATGATATAAGATAATAAAGGGTTACTTTATCTCGCATAAGAAGGTCACGAGAAGAGATAAAGAATAAAAAAAAAAGATAGAATTGAACAACCGTACAGGCATTGCTTGCGCATTGCATACGGCTCTACAAGAGAATTCACTTTTACCGAAGAAAAATAGAGAGTCTACAAAGCCTAGGTCGGTAAATGATACAATGACCACCCTTTCCTTGGGAGGAATTAAGAAAAACAAAATACTATGGTGGCTCCGTTGCTTTATTTCATCGGTGATTTAGCAATCCCAAAGTTTCTTTTTTTTTTTCAAATAAAAAAAAAGAAAAAAGAATATAATCTTTTTTTTTTTTGTCCTCTTTCATAATTCATAATAATATAAATAGCATTAAGAACCTTCTGGTGTGAAAACAAAAAAAAAGTTTGCGACACTGAAATAGGCTCCCGATAAAATCGGAACTACCCCTAATATCTCATACTACTCTTTCAATACATAATCTAATGTTAAAACGAAATAAAAAAATTTCTTATATTGAATTCGAAATGCCATGCTATTATTACTTAATATTCATATTTCATATGGCGAAGGCATAGTTTTCTTTTTTCTTTCAAATAAAATAAAAACTCATTGGCGCCAAGCGTGAGGGAATGCTAGACGTTTGGTAATTTTTCCTCCGACCAGGATAAAAGATCCCATTGAAGCGGCTAATCCCATGCATACTGTTTGTACATCTGGTCGCACAAATTGCATAGTATCATAAATAGCTATTCCGGGTATTACCCATCCGCCAGGAGAGTTGATAAACAAATACAAATCTTTGATCTCACTTTCTGTACTGAGATATACCATAAGACCGATAAGTTGATTCGAGATCTCACTATCAATATCTTGACCTAAAAAAAGTAATCTTTCTCGATAAAGTCGGTTGATTAGGATCAAATTCTATCCCTTAGGAACCGTACATGCACCTTTTGATGCATACGGTTCATCAAAAATCGCGAAAAAAAGAATCAATATGTAGATCCCATTTAACGAATAACGAAGGGGTTTTTCCTCCATTTTTCAAGAAAGATGGTTTTTTTACCCGTTTACCTATAATAAAAAAAAAAATTCATTAAACTTATCAAACTAACTTCTCATTGATGTATTCTTTCATCGGGATCCAATTCAAATCACGATAACATTCTCTTGTTCCTGAGTGGGCTTCTTTAATTCTTTTAGGTTTGTGCTCTACTCCGAGTAAAGATCTGCCCGATTTGGATTTGCACATATAGGGCAAATGCCCCCAATACCGTGTCTTTTTGCTACAACTTCCTTTTTTTTTTTCAATTCATTTCACGCCTTCCACAAAATATTTGACGTATTTATCAAATTATTCGATTGATTATGATTAGTAGTTTTAAATTACTCCTATTTCTAATTTATAAAATTTATAAATAGAATATGATACAAATAGTAATCATGGATATAGTACTAATTGGGTTTTTCTAAGCGGAGCCTGGATACTTCATTTTATTGGTCCAAACAAGCTAACCATAAATTATTCTAATTGATAATATTAATCTGAATACCTCCAAAGCATAGATCTAATTGCACTTTATTGCCACTTCACGCTCTAATTTTTGGATGATTTAATCAATCCTTCTTTGGTGAAACAGAGGATATCTCGATCGGGGTAGAGAACGGGGAAATCCCATAATGACCCAATGTCTCTGACAAGTCGCACTATACGTCAATCCAATTTGAACTATCCTCTCCGGGATTTCGAAAAGGGACTTTTGGAACACCAATAGGCATTAAATGAAATAAAAAAAAATGAAGTACTCTATTTCACTTTGATGTGAAAGCGTAACAATGAATTTATTGTCTTAAATGAATTTATTGTCTTAAATGAATTTATTGTCTTAATAATATTATATTGGATATTGGCTTTTATTTTATTATTTTTTCTATTTTCTTTATTTTTTTGTTTTATTTTATTTGTTATTTGCGCAGATTCGATAAGTTCATAACATAAAAAAAAAGAAGACAAAATGAATAAAGTAAAATTCTTACGAATAGGCTCTTTGAATGATGAACAAATCCGTATGCATTCGCTCATCTAAAATGGAGTCAACCTCCCATTGCGTATTGGTACTTATCTGGTATAGAATAGATCTGCTTCTCTTTGTTCCTACAAACAGAATTGTGACATTCTGACTAAAATACTAAAAAAAAAAAATGGAATCCTTTCTCCGAGATAATCCACTGAAAAAGGGAGGTCCATAACATAGTTTTTTCCAGTGCAATAAAGTTACATAGTGTCTATCTTTCGTTGATAAGGGGGTATTCCATGGGTTTGCCTTGGTATCGTGTTCATACCGTCGTATTGAATGATCCCGGTCGTTTGCTGGCTGTCCATATAATGCATACAGCTTTGGTTGCTGGTTGGGCCGGCTCGATGGCTCTATATGAATTAGCAGTTTTTGATCCTTCTGACCCCGTTCTCGATCCAATGTGGAGACAAGGTATGTTCGTTATACCCTTCATGACTCGTTTAGGAATAACCAATTCATGGGGTGGTTGGAGTATTACAGGAGGAACTATAACGAATCCGGGTATTTGGAGTTATGAAGGTGTGGCTGGGGCGCATATTGTGTTTTCTGGCTTGTGCTTCTTGGCAGCTATCTGGCATTGGGTGTATTGGGATCTAGAAATCTTTTGTGATGAACGTACAGGAAAACCTTCTTTAGATTTGCCCAAGATCTTTGGAATTCATTTATTTCTCTCAGGAGTGGCTTGTTTTGGGTTTGGTGCTTTTCATGTAACAGGATTGTATGGTCCTGGAATATGGGTGTCTGATCCTTATGGGCTAACCGGAAAAGTACAATCTGTAAATCCAGCGTGGGGTGTGGAAGGTTTTGATCCTTTTGTTCCGGGAGGAATAGCCTCTCATCATATTGCAGCAGGGACATTGGGCATATTGGCGGGCCTATTCCATCTTAGTGTCCGCCCGCCCCAACGTCTATACAAAGGATTACGTATGGGAAATATTGAAACCGTGCTTTCCAGTAGTATCGCTGCTGTCTTTTTTGCAGCTTTTGTTGTTGCTGGAACTATGTGGTATGGTTCAGCAACTACCCCCATTGAATTATTTGGTCCCACTCGTTATCAATGGGATCAAGGATACTTCCAGCAAGAAATATATCGAAGAGTTGGTACTGGGCTGGCTGAAAATCAAAGCTTATCCGAAGCTTGGTCTAAAATTCCTGAAAAATTAGCTTTTTATGATTACATCGGAAATAATCCGGCAAAGGGTGGATTGTTCAGAGCAGGTTCAATGGATAACGGGGATGGAATAGCTATTGGGTGGTTAGGACATCCTCTATTTAGAGATAAAGAAGGGCGTGAGCTTTTTGTACGTCGTATGCCTACTTTTTTTGAAACATTTCCGGTTGTTTTGGTAGACGGAGACGGAATTGTTAGAGCCGATGTTCCTTTTCGAAGGGCAGAATCGAAGTATAGTGTTGAACAAGTAGGTGTAACTGTTGAGTTCTATGGTGGTGAACTAAATGGAGTCAGTTATAGTGATCCTGCTACTGTGAAAAAATATGCTAGACGCGCACAATTGGGTGAAATTTTTGAATTAGATCGTGCTACTTTGAAATCCGATGGTGTTTTTCGTAGTAGTCCAAGGGGTTGGTTTACTTTTGGACATGCTTCGTTTGCCCTGCTCTTCTTCTTCGGACACATTTGGCATGGCTCTCGAACCTTGTTTAGAGATGTTTTTGCTGGTATTGATCCAGATTTAGACGCTCAGGTGGAATTTGGAGCATTCCAAAAACTTGGAGATCCAACTACAAGAAGACAAGTAGTTTGATACAACATTAATCTCTGATTTTTCGTCTCTATTTTCTTTTTGTAATTTGACATAGGGTACTGGGGACATCTTGATTTGAATCGCCGCCTTTTCTTTGTCTTGACTCTTGCTCTTTTTTTATCCGGGAACGCTCTAAATAAACAGATATGGAAGCTATAATTGTAAACCACGATTGAATCTATGGAAGCATTAGTTTATACATTCCTCTTAGTATCGACTCTAGGAATAATTTTTTTCGCTATCTTTTTTCGAGAACCGCCTAAAGTTCCAACTAAAAAGGTGAAATGATTTTTCATTATCTTAATTGAAGTAATGAGCCTCCCAATCTTGGGGGGCTCATTACTTCAACTAGTCCCCGTGTTCCTCGAATGGATCTCTTAGTTGTTGAGAGGGTTGCCCAAAAGCAGTATATAAGGCATACCCAGTAAAACTTACAAGTAAACCAGATATAGAGATGGCGACTAGGGTTGCTGTTTCCATTATTATATAATAATAAAAAAATAATAATTTCCAGACCACAATGGATCTATGATAAGATCATTTATTTACAACGGAATGGTATACAAAGTCAACAGATCTCAGTTAATACAAAA